TCAATCTACCCTATGCAAAACAAAAATTGAAGATTTAGTTACGATTGGAAATAGACTTTTCTATCTTTATCCATGGATCCCTTACTTATACTTATTCAATTGGAAAGATTGATCCAATTCCAAATTCACAAAAATTATGTTTCGTAATTTCATAATCCAAATTTGAAATTTCTAATTGACCCTTGGATACAAATCACGAGAATGGATATTCTTCCTCGAATCTTTCATTTAGAGGTAAAGGATTCAAATGAAATCCTTTTAAGAAATAAAGTTTTTGATCAGAATATGAATGAAACTGAAGAACCCCTTAACTATTAAGAGGATTAATAGAACGAGTCGCACTTTTACCACTAAACTATACCCGCTACAATACGATTATTGTATAGAAATGGGACTTTTGTCGAACAAGGGAATCGGACGTAATCAATATAGGACAGAAATAAAAAAATCATGAAATGCAAATTAGAGCTTAGAGTATTGACGTGTTTGTTAGGAGTCCTATATTGAAATTAGGAAAAGAGGACTTATTTTGTTTAAAAATAAAAAACGAAATTGAATAACTAAATAAAATAACAAATTTGGTTCTTGAAGGAGTTTTGACAGATACGGCTCGACAAAACAACTTAAGCCATAACATAAAATGCATTGTGCAAAAAAAAAATACATCGTTCTGTTTTTCCCTTTTTTCGAGTATCCAGTATAAAGTAAATTAAATCAAAAAAAAAAGAAGAAGAAACAAAAGAATAATAAAGAATAAGAAATGACACTTTGATTCCATCTAAATCATTTTTTCTATGATTTGGCGGTATGGTTCATTGGAACAAAAAAAGGCCCGGCTGGGTACTGACCAGACCAGGCCGTGAAAATAAAAAAAAAAAAGGCCTTTTGTAATTTTGTAAAGAGATATTCTTTATTTTTTTCTATTTTGATTCGAGATATCTCTTTCGAGGCCATTCTTTATTTTAATTTTTAATTTTATAGAAATAAAAAATGGAATTGCTGATAAAAGTTGTATCCATCTGTATAATACAATACAAAATACAATAAAAAAATATATAAGCTATATAATAAAGTTAAAGTAAAGAAGGGCCTTTTTTTCAAGCATTATCTTTTGTGTAATGTAACATAGTAATTATTATTTTTTTTTTTTTTTTTTTTTTTTTTTCAATTAGGAGAGATGGCTGAGTGGATTAAAGTGTCGGATTGCTAATCCGTTGTACGAGCTATTCGTACCGAGGGTTCGAATCCCTCTCTTTCCGTTTCCGTCGCTGACTGGGTATCTTTCAAATTCGAATTTAGCGAACCCTTTTGCTTTTTTTTATTTGACTAGTTAAAGATTTTTTTTATTTGACTAGTTAAAGATGTAGAATAGATAAAATCAAATCCTAAAAACATTTCTAAGAATAAAGTAAAGAAAAATTTCTTATTTTTTAGTCTTCACGTCCAGGATTACGCCCTGGATCATTAGATAGAAACCCGAAGATGAAGAGAGAAACAAAGAATATAACTGCGGTGTAAACAAAGAGTTTGAGAGTAAGCATTACACAATCTCCAAATTTTTTTTGGGGGGGGAAAAAGAGAATAGATTCTCTATTTTTATACTACATATCCTATTTTGACACCAAGAACTGAAACGGTTTTTCAAATTGATAGAAATACAAAAGAGTTTTTATTTTTCGAAATTAACACAATTCGACTTCGATATTGTGGCGGACTCTAATAGGGTCTTTCAGTGAAAAAAAAAAAAAAAAAAAGGGTCAGAATCGTGAAATGGGGAAATCTAAATTTATCGTGTCTGCCCAAGAATTTTACTGTTTTACTTGAGGGTTCATTCAAATTGGAAGACTCATCTGGTCTTATCAATTGTTAGAATTTTTTTTTTTTTTTCTCGAGCTTGAATAAATCATGAATTTTTCTCGGACACTATTAACGATCTTATCGAAAACTTACAGCAGCTTGCCAAACAAAGGCTAAGAGAAAAAAGAGAAGAGGTATTACTGGCATAACATCTACAATTGGATTCAAAAAAGCGTACGCCTCGGGTAATTTGCCGAATAAAAAACTACTCGAATAAAGGGCAGAATTAAGAAAGATATAGATCAAACTAAAGGTATTAAGCATAACAAACATTTTGTTCTTGGAGATAATTGTATTTTGATTGAGTTAAAAATATGTTATTGATATAAGCTAAAAATGACGAAAAGAAAGTAAGGTAGACAAAAAAAATACTTCTTTGAACCGAACCGATCAAAACAAAAATCCTTCAATTCTCACAAGAGAATAGAAGAAATCATACTTTCATACAATATCTTAATTGAATTCTATGTAATGATCAATAAATGGAGTTTAATTCTGCATCTACTTGTGTCAAAATCTTAAAAAAGAGATCTAATTTATTCCATAGAGATTTGGCCGGGAATTGACGAACAACCAATATTAGTGTTTATTAGTATCGAATAGAAAAGAAATTCAAATGGGGCGTGGCCAAGCGGTAAGGCAACGGGTTTTGGTCCCGCTATTCGGAGGTTCGAATCCTTCCGTCCCAGAGCGACCTCTTATATATATCCGAATATCAGACTCAAAATTACTTTTTCGAGCAACCTCTCTTTCAGAGTATAATTTTTTTAAGAGTCTAATTTTTGATAAAATGGACTTCTTGTTTCGAATTTTCAAAACTCTTCTCTGAATAAGATGTTTTTTCATAAATTGAATCGAGTTCAAATAATACGAAAATAAAACGGAATCCATTTGTGATCCAAGTAAGATGGCAACATAGATCACAAGAGTTTGAATTCAAAAAAAGTCGGATGGGCCCTCCCCCTCCCTTTCACTTTGATATGTAAGTGAGTGGCTTAAAAAATCCTTACATACCCTACCTCCGTGAATTTGCAAGGATACATTCGAAATCGAAATGCGAAAACCTCTATCTTTCTTATATATTTTTTTTAATAAGACAGCCCCAATTTTTTATTTCATTTCTTGAAATCGAAACAAGAGGGTATTCGTGGTACTGTTTGAATTCAATCAATGGAATTAAGTTTCTAAGACCGGTTTAGGGTAAAAGAACAATTATAGTAAAGAATGACGTAATCTGGACCCTTTTGGCTTTTTATCTATACAAAAGAGTCTAGCATCCCGTATCAAATAGGATCCTATTTTTATTTATGATTAATCATCCCCCAGAATGAATTGGGAGTGGGGTCCATACGAGTTAGTGAGCGATGTAAGATCTCATAATCAATCGAGTTTCATATGGATGAATTTTCTTTGAACTGGAGGTATTTGATGTTTGGCTCTAATTAATAATTGGAAATGTATTTAATCATAATTAATAATTGAGACGGGGTCCATTCATATATCTTCATCCTCTTATTTCCTTTTTACTTTATTTTCTTTTTATTTTTATTCGTGTTCTTTTTTGTTTTATTTAGAAATAAAAAGAAATATTGCATGAATGCAATAAAATCGTGCAATAAAATTCAAATAGAGGGTGAAATTAAATTCTTACTGAGGCTTCTTCCTCATAAATTAACTAACTATTCCTTTCATATCGAAGGAAAAAGGACTGGGTATTGACCGAAGCAATGACTATTCATGATTCCATAATTGAATCAATTACATACCGGTTCAAAACTAGAAAAATGTTATGGTAAAACTTCGTTTGAAACGATGTGGTAGAAAGCAACGTGCGACTTGAAGGACACGATCCGCTGTGGATTTTTTTTTTCATCCGCCATTTTAGATTGTAGATTATCTAGAAATGAATGGGCTCTTGGCTCGACATACTTTGTTCTGTTCTACTAGAATTCTCGTTTTTTGTTGGGGTGTAGTGTAAATAGGACATGATGGAGCTTGAGTAGAAAGTATTTGTTCATTTCGCAGGGGCAAGGATCTAGGGTTAATACCAATCAATAAGTTGTAACAAACTTCGTAAGTATATTTTCGATATATAAATTGAAAGAATCCGATTCGAGCAATTTTGAAATCCAAAACGACAATTTGTTGGAATTGGTAAAACTCTTTCGATGAAAAAGTGTATCATGCAGGAATCAATTGTTCGTATGATTCTTTGATAGAAAAAAATCGCAAAAAGGGGCGTGTTGCCGCCATTTTTGAAAACGAAAGATCACCGAAGTAATGTCTAAACCCAATGATTCAAGGCAAAGATAAAAAGGATCCTGGAACAAGGAAATACCGTTTTCAATTGTCTCAACAATTAGATCAGAATGGGAATTAAGAATCAAAAAATCGATTCGAAACGAGACAAACAAAAAAGGGGTTAGAGACCACTCAAAAAAAGAAATCCCTAAAGATTTTCTTTTGGGCTATTTAAAAGTTATCCAACTTGAGTTAGGAGAGTACGAATGCTTTTTTTTTTTTTCGAAAAAGAAGGACTTAAATCACACAATTTCTAATCATTTTTTCTCGAGCCGTACGAGGAGAAAACTTCTTATACGTTTCTAGGGGGGGTATTGTTCATCTACATCTATCCCAATGAGCTGTTTATCGAATCGTTGCAATCGATGCTCGATCCCGAAGAGAGGGAAGAGATCTTCGGAAAGTGGGTTTTTATGATCCGATAAATAATCAAACCCATTTAAATATTCCTGCTATTTTAGATTTCCTTGACAAGGGCGCTCAACCTACAGGAACGGTTCATGATATTTCAAAGAAGGCTGGGATTTTTAAGGAACTTCATCTTAATTAAACGAAATTGCATCGAGGATATAGAATAAAAAAGAGGGTGTGGATGACTCCTATATAGTTTTGTATAACTTTTTCTTTACTACTCCCCCCTTTTTTGTTCTATTCATACCTATTTTTTATTCCTATTTAATATTGCTCCCATAAAGTATCATGTTCTGGAAGTATAAGGACAAAAAAAATAAGCAGAAGAACAAAAATCAATTTTATTGCTAGAATTTTATTGATATAAGATGCATATAAAAAAGATCAAATGAATACAACGAACTAATTGGGTCGAGAAATCGAAAATTTACATTACTCGCAATCGAAACTGGGCGTTTTATAGTTTGTCGTTGTAAATCTATTAACAAATCACAAAACAAGGGATTCAACTTGTTTATTTTACTTATATTGATTGATTGAATCAATGTCAACCCGAGATTTCTTTTTTTTTTTTTTTTTTTTCAAAAGCATTTCTAAATTATTTCTTTTCTATATTATTTATTTATTTCATTTTATAATTTTTTTTATTTTAATTAAATTAATCAATTCATTCTTTTTGTTTTCGCCATTTTCTTTTTTTAGAGTCTTTTCTTAACATTAATATTCAACATTCACCATCATATTGACAACAGCGTATCGAACAACTATAATTCGATCGTGGATAAGGATAAACGGATCCATTTATCTCTGTACCTATTTATCTCCGTAACAGAAGTTTGGTTTTTTTCTTTACTTCATTCAAAATTAAAGTAATGGGTTCGCTGGATTCGCTGTTATACAAGAAGTCCTTTTTTTATGTTCCCAATCGATTCTAAATTTTGTTAGTCGATTTCTTGCTAATTCAATATTTTGATTCCGTTGTGCAATTTCATTTCTTTTCCTTTATTTCTTTTTTATTCCGATTGTATCCACCCATTCGAATTATTCGGGTTGCTAACTCAACGGTAGAGTACTCGGCTTTTAAGTGCGGCTAGCATCTTTTACACATTTATATGAAACAAAGGATTCGTCCATACCATCGGGAGAGTTTGTAAGACCACGACTGATCCTGAAAGGAATGAATGGAAAAACCAGCATGTCGTATCAATGGAAAATTTTGAGAATACTTTATTCTGATTCAATGGCTTCAAAATAGGGTTTGAATTATTGGCGCAGAACAAAAAATTGAATTCAAAGTTGGGTCGAGTGAATAAATGGATAGAGCCTTATGGTTCCAATTCTCGGGAAATAAAAAGGAACGAGCTTCTCTTCTGAATTGAATTTGAATAATTCCCCGATCTAATTAAACGTTAAAAAGATATTAGTTCCTAATGCGGGGAAGGGGTTTTCCGTGAGTCGATTAGCGATTTTTTTAATGAGTCCTAACTATGAGTTTGTCCCTATTATGGGTTGGAGATGAATGTGTAGAAGAAGCAGTATATTGATAAAGATTTTTTGTTTTCCAAAATCAAAAGAGCGGTTGGATTGCAAAAATAAAGGATTTCTAACCACCTATTTATACTATAACAAACATAAACCAATTCAAAAATGATAAAATCGAGAATCCGGTAATGGGTTTACCCGTTTCCAAGGTATCCATTTTTTTTTTCACTACAATACTTTGTTTTGACTGTATCGCACTATGTATCATTTGATAACCCAATGTATCATTTGATAATCCAATAAATACCTTACCTTTTGTTGCAATCTAATTTCAAATGAAAGAATATCAAATCCATTTAGAACTAGATAGATCTCAGCAACACAACTTCCTATACCCACTTCTTTTTCGAGAGTATATTTATGCACTTGCTCATGATCACGGTTTAAATAGATCGACGATTCCGTTGGAAAATGGGGGTTATGACAATAAATCTAGTTCACTCAGTGTGAAACGTTTAATTAGTCGGACGTATCAACGGATTCATTTGAGTATTTATGCTAAGGATTCTAATCCAAATCAGTTTATTGGACACAACAATAAATTTTATTCGCAAATGATATCGGAGGGATTTTCAGTCATTGTGGAAATTCCATTTTCCCTACGATTAGTAGCTTTCTTAGAAGGGAAAGAAATGGCGAAATCTCAAAATTTCCAATCAATTCATTCAATATTTCCTTTTTTCGAGAACAATTTCTCACATTTACACTATGTCTTAGATGTACTAATACCCTACCCCATTCGCCCGGAAATCTTGGTTCGAACCTTTCGCTATTGGGTAAAAGATGCCTCTTCTTTACATTTATTGCGATTCTTTCTTCATGAGTATTTTAATTGGAATAGTCTTATTACTCCAAAGAAATCAAATTCCATTTTTTCAACAAGGAATCCAAGATTTTTCTTGTTCCTATATAATTCTCATGTATATGAATATGAATCAATCTTCTTTTTTCTCCGTAACCAATCCTCTCATTTACGATCAACATCTTCAGGACTCCTTTTTGAGCGAATTTCTTTTTATGGAAAAGTAGAAGATCTTGTCCAAGTCTTTGTTAATGATTTTCAGGACAACTTATGGTTGTTCAAGCATCCTATCATGCATTATGTTAGATATCAAGGAAAATCCGTTCTGGCTTCAAAAGATATGCCTCTTCTGATGAATAAATGGAAATATTACCTTGTCAATTTATGGCAATGGCATTTTCACGTGTGGTCTCAACCCGGAAGGATTCATATAAACCACTTATACAAAGATTATATCGACTTTCTGGGCTATCTTTCCAGGGGGCGACTAAATACTTTGGTGGTGCGGAGTCAAATGCTAGAAAATGCATTTCTAATCGATAATGCTATGAAGCAGTTCGAGACAACCGTTCCAATTATTCCTCTGA